CTTTTCGCTCCGCTTAGCCTTATCCCCCTCGAGGGGTATTTTAGTGATAGGTTCTATAGGAACTGGACGGTCCTATTTGGTCAAATACCTAGCGACAAACTCCTATGTTCCTTTCATTACAGTATTTCTGAACAAGTTCCTGGATAACAAGCCTAAGGGTTTTATTATTGATGATAGGGACGATATTGATGATAGTGACGATATTGATGTGAGTGACGATATCGACCGTGACCTTGATACGGAGCTGGAGCTTCTAACTAGGATGAATGCACTAACTATGGATATGATGCCAGAAATAGACCGATTTTATATCACCCTTCAATTCGAATTAGCAAAAGCAATGTCTCCTTGCATAATATGGATTCCAAACATTCACGATCTGGATGTGAATGAGTCGAATTACTTATCCCTCGGTCTATTAGTGAACTATCTCTCCAGGGATTGTGAAAGATGTTCCACTCGAAATATTCTTGTTATTGCTTCGACTCATATTCCCCAAAAAGTGGATCCCGCTCTAATAGCTCCGAATAAATTAAATACATGCATTAAGATACGAAGGCTTCTTATTCCACAACAACGAAAGCACGTTTTCACTCTTTCATATAGTAGGGGATTTCACTTGGAAAAGAAAATGTTCCATACTAAGAGATTCGGGTCCGTAACCATGGGTTCCAATGTACGAGATCTTGTAGCACTTACCAATGAGGCCCTATCGATTAGTATTACACAGAAGAAATCAATTATAGACACTAATATAATTAGATCTGCTCTTCATAGACAAACTTGGGATTTGCGATCCCAGGTAAGATCGGTTCAGGATCATGGGATCCTTTTCTATCAGATAGGAAGGGCTGTTGCACAAAATGTATTTCTAAGTAATTGCCCGATAGATCCTATATCTATCTATATGAAGAAGAAATCATGTAACGAAGGGGATTCTTATTTGTACAAATGGTACTTCGAACTTGGAACGAGCATGAAGAAATTAACGATACTTCTTTATCTTTTGAGTTGTTCTGCCGGATCGATTGCTCAAGACCTTTGGTCTCTACCCGGACCCGATGAAAAAAATGGGATCACCTATTATGGACTTGTTGAGAATGATTCTGATCTAGTTCATGGCCTATTAGAAGTAGAAGGCGCTCTAGTGGGATCCTCACGGACAGAAAAAGATTGCAGTCAGTTTGATAATGATCGAGTGACATTGCTTCTTCGGCCCGAACCAAGGAGTCCCTTAGATATGATGCAAAATGGATCTTGTTCTATCCTTGATCAGGGATTTCTCTATGAAAAATATGAATCGGAGTTTGAAGAAGGGGAAGTAGAAGGAATCCTCGACCCGCAACAGATAGAGGAGGATTTATTCAATCACATAGTTTGGGCGCCTAGAATATGGAGCCCTTGGGGCTTTCTATTTGATTGTATCGAAAGGCCCAATTCATTGGGATTTCCCTATTGGGCCAGGTCATTTCGGGGCAAGCGGATCATTTATGGTGAAGAGGATGAGCTTCAAGAGAATGATTCGGAGTTCTTGCAGAGTGGAACCATGCAGTACCAGATACGAGATAGATCTTCCAAAGAACAAGGCGTTTTTCGAATAAGCCAATTCATTTGGGACCCTGCAGATCCACTCTTTTTCCTATTCAAAGACCAGCCCCTTGTCTCTGTGTTTTCACATCGAGAATTCTTTGCAGATGAAGAGATGTCAAAGGGGCTTCTTACTTCCCAAACAGATCCTCCTACATCTATATATAAACGCTGGTTTATCAAGAATACGCAAGAAAAGCACTTCGAATTGTTGATTCATCGCCAGAGATGGCTTAGAACCAAGAGTTCATTATCTAATGGATTTTTCCGTTCTAATACTCTATCCGAGAGTTATCAGTATTTATCAAATCTGTTCCTATCTAACGGAAGGCTATTGGATCAAATGACAAAGGCATTGTTGAGAAAAAGATGGCTTTTCCCGGATGAAATGAAAATTGGATTCATGTAATAGGAGAAAGGTTTCCCATTCCTTAGCCTGAAAGATATGTGGCCATGAAATAGGGATTAAGTGGAACAGAATTGACTGAGTGGTAGAGTCGTGGAAACACCTCCTTCTTCCATATTTTGGACACGGAACAATATGTTACTGCTGAAACATGGAAGAATTGAAATCTTAGATCAAAACACTATGTATGGATGGTATGAACTGCCTAAACAAGAATTCTTGAACAGCGAGCAACGAGAGCGATTCCTCACTACATCAAAAAATTTCCATTAATGAAAGATGTAAATCCATTGGAAAAATAAAAAATACGTATGTCGGATGAAATGGTGGTTGTTGCTATCTGCTCCAATAACGAATCGTTGGTTTAACTGAATAACTAAATGAATAACTAAATAAAATAGATAGAACCTTCTCTTCGTCTCAGGTCGATGGATCTTCTCAATTGGAAGATCCCCTATATGGATAATATACACATTCCAGTTGACCGGGCCTAATTCTAATTCTTTT